AAGGAATTGGCGGAGAAATTCTATGTTATATATGGTAATCCCTAGAATATCTGACTTGGATCTAAAATTTCCTATTTTTGAACAGAAAAAGAGAAAAAACAGCTTGTCTAATATCACTCCTCTATTAGTTGATACTTTAAGGGGGTTTTGCCTGGAATGAAAGAACAAAAATGGATTCATGAAGGTTTGATTACTGAATCACTGCCGAATGGTATGTTCTGGGTTCGTTTAGATAATGAAGATCTGATTCTGGGTTATGTTTCAGGAAGGATACGACGTAGTTCTATACGAATCCTACCGGGAGATAGAGTTAAGATTGAAGTAAGCCGTTATGATTCAACAAGAGGTCGTATAATTTATCGACTACGCAACAAGGATTCAAATGATTAAGCAGTTTGTCAACTTCAACATCCCTTTCCACACGAAGACAACTCGAAGTTCAAAATATCAAGAAACTTATTTTCTTCCACGAAATAGATTCAAAAAAAAAACTAAGGAATAACAAATATGAAAATAAGGGCTTCTGTTCGTCCAATTTGTGAAAAATGTCGACTGATCCGCAGACGAGGACGAATTATAGTAATTTGTTCTAACCCAAAACATAAACAACGACAAGGATAATCATCCTACCATAGTAAAAAGTAAAAACGAAAAGAAACAAACCATTTTTTTTTTTATTGCTAAAAGATTTCATTGGTAAAAAAAAAAATGAAGGATTTGTTTTGACATGAAATGGATATATCCATATATCTTTGACTCATTTTTATGAGATGATAAAATATGGCAAAACTTATACCAAAAATGGGTTCGCGTAGAAATGGACGTATTAGTTCGCGTAAAAGTACACGTAAAATACCAAAGGGTGTTATTCATGTTCAAGCAAGCTTCAATAATACCATTGTGACTGTTACAGATGTACGAGGTCGAGTGGTTTCTTGGGCTTCTGCCGGTACTTGTGGATTCAAGGGTACAAAAAGAGGTACACCATTTGCGGCTCAAACCGCAGTAGGAAATGCTATTCGTACTGTAGTCGAACAAGGTATGCAACGGGCAGAAGTCATGATAAAAGGTCCTGGTCTCGGAAGGGATGCAGCATTACGAGCTATTCGTAGAAGCGGTATACTATTAAGTTTTGTACGAGACGTAACTCCTATGCCGCATAATGGCTGTAGACCTCCTAAAAAACGACGCGTGTAGAAATAAGAATTCAAAAGATTTCAAAAGATTTCAAGAGAAATAAATGATTTAAAGATATGATAAATTTCGTAAAATATTACTATGGTTCGGGAGAAAATAAGAGTATCTACTCGGACACTACAGTGGAAGTGTGTTGAATCAAGAACGGATAGTAAATGTCTTTATTATGGACGCTTTATTCTCTCTCCACTTATGAAAGGTCAAGCGGATACAATAGGCATTGCGATGCGAAGAGCGTTACTTGGAGAAATAGAAGGAACTTGTATCACACGTGCAAAAATTGAGAAATTACCACACGAATACTCTACCATAGTAGGGATTCAAGAATCAGTACACGAAATTTTAATGAATTTGAAAGAAATAGTATTGAGAAGTAATCTATATGGAACTTGTGAGGCGTCTATTTGTGTTAGGGGCCCCAGACGCGTAACTGCGCAAGATATCATCTTGCCACCTTATGTAGAAATAATTGACAATACGCAACATATAGCTAGTTTGACAGAACCCGTTGAGTTGTATATTGGATTACAACTCGAAAGGAATCGCGGATATCATATAAAAGCGCCAAATAACTCTCAAGACGGAAATTATCCTATAGATGCCCTATTCATGCCTGTTCGAAACGTGAATCATAGTATTCATTCTTATGGAAATGGAAATGAAAAACAAGAGATACTTTTTCTCGAAATATGGACAAACGGTAGTTTAACTCCAAAAGAAGCACTTTACGAAGCCTCGCGGAATTTAATTGATTTATTTATTCCTTTTCTACATGCCGAAGAAGAAAAATTACATTTAGAAAACAATGAACACAAAGTTTCTTTACCCTTTTTTACCTTTCACAATAGATTGGCTGAAATAAGGAAAAACAAAAAAAAAATAGCATTGAAATATATTTTTATTGACCAATTAGAATTGTCACCTAGGATCTACAATTGCCTCAAAAAATACAATATACATACATTATTGGACCTTTTAAATAACAGTCAAGAAGATCTTATTAAAATGGAACATTTTCGCATGGAAGATGTAAAACAAATATTTGGCACTCTAGAAAAGCATTTCGCAATTAATTTAAAAAATAAAACATGAAAAAAAAAAGGATTGAATTTTACAGCATAGATCCGCAATTTAATTGAATATGATGTATCTAGGGAAAATTCACTTTGAAGCGACTATTCCCTAGATACACACGTCGTGTTACTTCACAATTGAATCAATTTAAAAAAGACCTAAAGTTAGGGATTTATCAATGGGTAATGTTGCTCCAATGCCTAACCAAAGAGCCACTATGGTACCAACC